ATACTTCTAGTAATGCTCAAGATTTTAATAATGATAAAACAGACGACATTTCTTTGATATATTATTTCCAAAAATCGGATTTTCGACGAAATTTAGTCAAAGGCTCGATGCGAGCTCAAAGGCGTAAAACAGTTATTTGTAAAGCCTTTGAAGCAAATGCACATTCCCCCACTTTTTTGGACCAAATAGACAAAGAGCCTTCTTTTGATATTTCCGAGCCAATAAAAAAAAAAAATCAAAATTGGCTATGGAAAAACACAGAATTCAAAATTATAGATTATACAGAGAAAAAGTCAAAAGAAAGTACTAAAAAAAAAAACGCTAATAAAAAAGAAAAAGAAAAAAGACGAGAAAAAACACGTATAGAAATAGCCAAAGCCTGGAATAAATTTCGAGTCGGTAAAATAATAAGGAGTCTTATGTTAGTAACCCAATCTATTCTGAGAAAATATATAATATTACCATCATTGATAATAGTTAAAAATATCGGTCGTATACTATTATTTCAATTTCCTGAATGGTCCCAGGATTTAAGGGATTGGCGTAAAGAAATGCATGTTAAATGCACTTATAACGGTATTCCATTATCAGAAAAAGAATTTCCTAAAAACTGGTTAAAAACCGGTATTCAGATAAGGATCCTATTTCCTTTTCGTCTGAAACCTTGGCACAAATCTAAGCTACGAGAAAGATCTAACTATCCACAAAATGATTTTTTTTTTTTAACGGTTTGGGGAATGGAAACTGAACTTCCTTTTGGTTCTCCACGAAAAGAACTTTCCTTTTTTGAACCCATTTTTAAAGAACTCAAAAAAAAACTTTTAAAATGGAAAAAGAAGTGTTTTATAATTTTAATAATTTTAAAAGAAAGAAGAAAATTTTTTCTAAATGTGTTAAAAGAAACAAAAAAAGGTTTTATTAAAAACATTCTATTTTTAAAAAAAAAAAAACTACCAAAAATAAACCAAATTCTATTATTTGGATTGAAAGAAATAGAAAAATATGAATTGAGTGAAAACAAAAAAGAAAAAAATTTGATAAGAAATAATGAGATAATTCCTAAATCGTCCATTAACATTCAATCTACGAATTGCACAACTTTTTCATTGACAAAAAAAAAAATACAAGGGCTAACTGCTAGAACAAACACAATCATAAACGAAATACAAAAAATGTCAAAAGACAACAAAAAAGAATTTATAAGCCTACATATAAATATTAATTCTAACAAAATGAGTTATGATGATAAAAGATTGGAATTGCCAAAAACTTTTTTACAACTATTAAAAAGAAAAAATATTCGACTAATTCGTAAAACAAAATATTTTATCAATTTTTACGTTGAAGGGGTACATACACATATCTTTTTATATATCTATAAATATTATAGACGAAATGTACACCTTTTTTTTTTTTTTTTTGAATTAACAAAAAAAAAATTTAAGAAATACAGTTCCTATAATAACTATATTTACAATAATGAAACAAATCAAGAAAAAATTGATAAAAAAAACCAAAATAGAACTAAGTTTATTTACTCTATAAACAAGTCACTTTCTAATATTGGTAATAAGAACTTACATACTTTTTGTGACTTATCTTATTTGTCACAAGCATATGTCTTTTACAAATTATCACAAAACAATACGGTTGAGAACTTTTTTAATTTATATAAGTTAAAATATATATTTCAATCTAATGTAACATCTCTTTTTCTTAAAAATGAAATAAAGACTTATTTTATTGGAACACACACAATATTCCATTCCAAATTAAGACATAAGAAGCTCCACAATTCTCGAATAATACATCAATGGAAAAATAGGTTAAAAGTTTATTATAAAGATGATTTATCTCAGCTCGTACCACAAGAGAATAGAAATATAGTAAACCACTACTCTATAGTTCAAAATAAAAATTTAAATCTATTTTCTTCATATGAAAAAAATAGATTACTTAACTCCGAAAAACAAAAAAATGTTAAAAAACAAGATAAATACGATCTTTTATCATATAATTTTATTAAGGCTGAAGATAAGAAGAATTCCTTTATTTCTGGATTACCCTTACAAGTAAATTATAACCAATATATTTTTTATAATTACGACGAAAATAAACGCCCGTTTTTTAATATGCTAGTAGGTATTCCGGTCAATAATTATCTAGTAGAAGATAATATTATAGATAGAAAGAAAAATCCGAATAGAAAATTTTTTGATTGGATGAGACTGAATGAAGAAATACTAAAATTATCCATATTGAATTTCGAACTTTGGTTTTTTCCAGAATTTTTGATACTCTCTAATTCTTATAAAATTAAACCATGGAACATACCAATTAAGTTGCTCCTTTTCAATTTTAATGTAAATGAAAATGGCTGTGAAAATAAAAAAAACACTGTAAAGAAAACAAGAGATTTTTTTATATCAATTTTTTCATTAGAAAAACAAAATAAAAGGGAAAAAGAATGCACAGTCCAGGCAGATTTTGAATCAACTCTATTAAAACACGAAAAATATATTGAAGAAAATTATGTGATAGCAAAGATGAAAAAAAATAAAAATAAAAAACAATACAAGAACAACGTGGACACGAAATTTGATTTCTTACTAAAAAACTATTTGCTTTTTCAATTGAGACTTTTCAATAAAAAAATGATTAATAACATTAAAGTATCTTGTCTCCTTTTTAGACTGCTAAACCCAAAAGAAATTACTATAGCCTCTATTCAAAGAGGGGAAATGAGTCTGGATATTTTAATGATTCAGAAAAATTTAACTCTTACAAAATTGCTTAAAAGGGGACTATTACTTATCGAACCCGTTCGTCTGTCTATAAAAAAGGAAGGACAATTTATTATACATCAAACTCGAAGTATTTCGGTAGTTAATAACAGCAACCGCAAAATTAATCAAAGGGCCCGCGAAAAAGGTCATGTTGATAATAAAAATTCGGGTGAATTAATTCTAAAGCATCAAAAGATGACTCAAAATAGAGACAAAACTCATTATGCTTTGTTTGTTCTTGAAAGGATTTTATCCCCTAGACGTCGGAGAGAATTCAGAATTCTAATTTCTTTCTATTCTCTCAATCGAAGTGGTATCCCCCGAAGTGGTATCCCTCGAAATGGGACATTTTATAATGAAAATAAAGCAAAGAGGCCTGTTTTGAATAAAAGCAAAAGAGATACAAATATTAAATTCAAATTTTTTCTTTGGCCTAATTATCGATTAGAAGATTTCGCTTGTCTGAATCGCTATTGGTTTGATACCAATAATGGCAGTCGTCTCAGTATGCTAAGGGTCCATATGTATCCACAATTTAAAAATGAACCGCCCTTGTGCTGAAAAAAAGGGAAATACGGATTGACTTTATTTCCCTACTATATTTTGTTAAAAATTGAGATTATTGTAGTGTATATGCCAAATAAAAAAAAAGAGCAGCACTCTTTTTATTGATAACAAAAATATATCTAGTAATAGGGGCCAGTGGGGAGAGGAGAAGATTTAATTTTATGGTAAAAAAGTCATTCATCTCGGTTATTTCGCACGAAGAAAAAGAAGAAAACAGGGGGTCTGTTGCATTTCAAATACTAAGGCTCACTAATAGGATACGAAAACTTTCTTCACATTTGGAATTGCACAGAAAAGATTATTTATCTCAGAGGGGCCTCCGGAAAATTTTGGGAAAACGCCAAAGGATGCTGTCTTATTTATCAAAGAAAAATAGAATACGTTATAAACAATTAATTAATCAGTTCGATATTCGCGAATCAAAAACGCGTTAATTTAAGTTTGACGGGTCGTTTTGAATTATTTGATTTAGTAGATCTTGAATTTTAATGAACTTATTTTGACTTTCAGTAATTCATGAAAAAATGAATCGAGTAAAAACTTATGAATATACCAGCTACAAGAAATGACCTCATGATAGTAAATATGGGACCCCACCACCCATCAATGCACGGTGTTCTTCGACTCATCATTACTCTTGATGGTGAAGATGTTATTGATTGTGAACCAATATTAGGATATTTACACCGAGGAATGGAAAAAATTGCAGAAAACCGAACAATTATACAATATTTGCCTTATGTAACGCGGTGGGATTATTTAGCTACTATGTTTACCGAAGCAATAACCGTAAACGGACCGGAGTTGCTGGGAAATATCCAAGTACCTAAAAGAGCCAGCTATATACGAACAATTATGTTGGAGTTGAGTCGTATAGCTTCGCATCTGTTATGGCTTGGGCCTTTTATGGCAGATATTGGGGCGCAAACTCCTTTCTTCTATATTTTCAGAGAAAGAGAATTAGTATATGATCTATTTGAAGCTGCCACTGGTATGAGAATGATGCATAATTATTTTCGTATTGGAGGAGTAGCGGCTGATTTACCTTATGGCTGGATCGATAAATGTTTAGATTTTTGCGATTATTTTTTAACAGGAGTTATTGAATATCAAAAACTTATTACACGAAATCCTATTTTTTTAGAACGAGTTGAGGGGGTAGGTATTATTGGAAGAGAGGAAGTAATAAATTGGGGTTTATCAGGACCAATGCTGCGAGCTTCTGGAATACAATGGGATCTACGTAAAGTTGATCATTATGAGAGTTACGACGAATTTGATTGGGAAGTACAATGGCAAAAAGAAGGAGATTCATTAGCTCGGTATCTAGTCCGCATTGACGAAATGACAGAATCCATAAAAATTATTCAACAGGCGCTAGAAGGAATTCCGGGGGGGCCATATGAGAATTTAGAAATCCGCTACTTTGATAGAGAAAGAAATCCAGAATGGAATAACTTTGACTATCGATTTATTAGCAAAAAACCTTCTCCTACATTTGAATTGCCGAAACAAGAACTCTATGTGAGAATTGAAGCCCCAAAGGGAGAATTAGGGATTTTTATGATAGGGGATCAGAGTGGTTTTCCTTGGAGATTTAAAATTCGCCCGCCTGCTTTTATCAATTTGCAAATTCTTCCTCAGTTAGTTAAAAGAATGAAATTGGCTGATATTATGACAATACTAGGTAGCATAGATATCATTTTGGGAGAAGTTGATCGTTAAAATGATAATTGATCGAATAGAAGTACAAGATATCAATTCTTTTTCTAGATTGTTTTTTTTAAAAGAGGCTTATGGAATTATATGGATACTTATTCCTATTTTGACTCCTGTATTGGGAATCACAACGGGTGTACTAGTAATTGTATGGTTAGAAAGAGAAATATCTGCAGGGCTACAACAACGTATTGGACCTGAATACGCTGGACCTTTAGGAGTTCTTCAAGCTTTAGCTGATGGGGCAAAATTACTTTTCAAAGAAAACCTCTTTCCATCTAGAGGAGATACTCGTTTATTCAGTATCGGACCTTCCATAGCAGTCATATCCATTTTAGTAAGCTATTTGGTAGTTCCTTTTGGTTCTCGTCTTGTTTTATCGGATCTCAATATTGGTGTTTTTTTATGGATTGCCGTTTCAAGTATTGCTCCCATTGGCCTTCTTATGTCAGGATACGGATCAAATAATAAATATTCTTTTTTAGGCGGTTTACGAGCTGCTGCTCAATCAATTAGTTATGAAATACCATTAACTTTATGTGTGTTATCAATATCTCTACGTGCGATTCGTTAAGACAGAAATTGTTCTCCATTTCTTCGATCCTCTTACTATAAAATAAAGGAAGAAAAGGAGAAAATATCTTCATTTTTTATTCAGTATTTGGCTGGATGAACTAAATTCAAGAGTTATATGAGTGAAAGAAAACAGCTTATATAGAAAACCGGCCGTAAAAAAATTAAGTCTCATTTTCTATGTATAAGTGTTAGAAAGCTGAACGGAAATAAATAGAAGCAAACGAATTGCCCCAAGATTAGGTAATTAGTCATCCTGACTTGAAGCGGGCTAAAAAGATACACCATAGTGAGTTTTCACTACCGCTTGTATGTATTCTCATACATGGATTACCGTAACGTAACGGATGCTTGAACAAAAACGAGTGGATGAGTAGAAACACCAAAATACACAAAGGATTTGTAATGGAGATTATGTAAAAGAATATTTCTACATAATGGACAAAGAATATTAATTGGGGCTTTAAGTTAGTAGAAATGATCAGGCAGTACTCCCCACAATTCCGATCCAGAGTATGCTCCTATCCGTCGATTAAATAAATGACTATTGGAAACGAAATAATCCTTTACTTTGTTTTGATTTTGTAAATATACTTTTCGCAGAAACAGAAAGAAGACTATAAACGACAAAAAAAAGAGAAAGAAATACAATTACAGTATAAAAAAAGAAAAACTATCTTTTTTATTCTTTCTATATTTCTATTTATATAGATATAATTCATATCATAATTCATAAATTAATGTATAATTTTTTTCGTACGGAAAAAGGAAGGGTTGTTGATATCTTTATAATGAGTATTTGATTGAAGAATTAGTTATTACTCAACAAAGAAAAATTCAAATACTTTTTGAAATTAGTAAATCAAAGGATGAGATCAATTCAGAAGCACTTTAATTAATATAATAATATATAAAATTATTAAAGCAGAACAAACAGAATTCTATTGGTCTAATTCGGGATCGTACAATAAATTTTTACCTTATTTATCTTATAAACATACCAAGATAAAAAAATACTGACCCGATCCTTAGATTTATTTAAGGTCCTCAAGGAGCCGTATGCAGTGAAAATCTCATGTACGGTTCTGGAATAGCGATGGAAACTGTGATGGTATCATCGACTATGATTATCTAATAGTTCAAGTACAGTTGATATAGTTGAGGCACAATCAAAATATGGTTTTTGGGGATGGAATTTGTGGCGTCAACCCATAGGGTTTATTATTTTTATAATTTCTTCCCTAGCAGAATGTGAAAGATTACCCTTTGATTTACCCGAAGCAGAAGAAGAATTAATAGCAGGTTATCAAACCGAATATTCGGGTATCAAATTTGGTTTATTTTACGTTGCTTCCTATTTAAACCTATTAGTTTCTTCATTATTTGTAACTGTTCTTTATTTGGGCGGTTGGAATATCTCTATTCCTCACATATTTTTTTCTGAGTTTTTTGAAATAACTAAACCATACGGTGTTTTTGAACCGACAATTGATATGGTTATTACATTAGCTAAAACTTATTTGTTCTTGTTCATTCCTATCACAACAAGATGGACTTTACCTAGGATAAGAATTGACCAACTATTGAATCTTGGATGGAAATTTCTTTTACCTATTTCTCTCGGTAATTTATTATTAACAACTTCTTCTCAACTATTTTCACTCTAAAAGAATATGATATCCTATATTCCCAACTTGGATCAAACAAGAGAAATAAACAAAAATCAAACTTTATATATATATATATTCACGATATGTTCTCTATGGTAACTGGGTTCATGAATTATGGTCAACAAACAGTACGAGCTGCACGGTACATTGGTCAAAGTTTCATGATTACCTTATCCCACGTAAATCGTTTACCCATAACTATTCAATATCCTTATGAAAAGGTAATCACCGCGGAACGTTTCCGCGGTCGAATCCATTTTGAATTTGATAAATGTATTGCTTGTGAAGTATGTGTTCGTGTATGTCCTATAGATTTACCCGTCATTGATTGGAAATTGGAAACTGATATTCGCAAGAAACGATTACTTAATTACAGTATTGATTTCGGAATCTGTATATTTTGTGGTAACTGTGTTGAGTATTGTCCAACAAACTGTTTAGCAATGACTGAAGAATATGAACTTTCTACTTATGATCGTCACGAATTGAATTATAATCAAACTGCTCTGGGTCGTTTACCAATGGTAGTAATTGACGATTATACAATTCGAACTATTTTGAATTCGACTCAAATAAAAAATCAGTAAATCTTTGATTAAATAAAAATTTGTAATTACTAAGGTTCAGTTTTTGATTTAAAGAAATGAGTTTTTACGTTTTGTTTGGCCTCAATAATTAGAAATATCCACTGTTTATTCGTTGGTTAAGAATTGCATCTTAATTTGAATTGAAATTTCATTAATTAATATTTCTGACATTTTTTCGAACCGGATAGTTTCGTATTTGAGCTGCTCTAGTCAGAGAAAACATGAAATTTGTCCAATAACCGTACCTACGTTAATTCACACATTTAATGCAAGTAGAAATTTCTTATGAATAATAAAATCAACTATTTTTCGGGTCTGGTCTAAATAAGGTCATGAAAATTTTTTTGATTTTTTATCTCTTATCCTACATATAATGGATTTGCATGGACCCATACATGATTTTCTTTTAGTCTTTCTGGGATTAGGTCTTATCTTAGGAGGTATAGGAGTAGTATTATTTACGAATCCAATTTATTCTGCCTTTTCTTTGGGATTAGTTCTTGTTTCTATAGCCCTATTCTATATTCTATCAAATTCATATTTTGTAGCTGCTGCACAACTCCTTATTTATGTGGGAGCTATAAATGTTTTAATCATATTTGCTGTAATGTTTATGAATGGTTCAGAATATTACAAAGATTTTAATCTTTGGGCCGTTGGGAATGGGGTTACTTTGCTGGTTTGTACAAATATGTTTGGTTTATTAATGACTACTATTACAGATACGTCATGGTACGGGATTATTTGGACTACAAGATCAAACCAGAGGATAGAACACGATTTGATAAGTAATAGTCAACAAATTGGAATTCATTTATCAACAGAGTTTTTTCTTCCCTTTGAATTTCTTTCGATAATTCTTTTAGTCGGTTTGATAGGTGCAATTTGCGTGACGCGACAATAATAATAGATCTATCAACTTATCAACAGCAATCTAAATCAAATTTCATTCTGTGTTATCACATTTATTTCCCTTCAATTAGAATTTGAAATTGTTTATGTCTAAAAAATAAATTCTTTTATTTGACCTAGTCCGAATATATTTCTTTGTTCCAGACTTTTTTTTTTATATTCTCATCAATTGAACGGGGTTGCCTTGTTATTCATGTTATATTAAAATGAATCGAAATTAATAAGGAGTTGGTCAATGATGCTCGAACATGTACTTGTTTTGAGTGCCTACTTATTTTCTATCGGTATCTATGGATTGATCACCAGCCGAAATATGGTTAGAGCTCTGATGTGTCTTGAACTTATACTGAATGCGGTGAATATAAATTTAGTAACATTTTCTGATTTTTTTGATAGTCGCCAATTAAAAGGAAATATTTTCTCCGTTTTTGTTATAGCCATTGCAGCCGCTGAAGCAGCTATTGGACCTGCTATTGTTTCGTCAATTTATCGTATCAAAAAATCAACTCGTATCAATCAATCGAATTTGTTGAATAAATAGTATGAATGATAAGTAGTATTAAACATACAAATTTAAAATATTCATAAATTCGAATTGGCGTGTATTATACAGAATATATGATCATGTTTGCGAAAATATAAGAAATCAAAGTATCTTGGTTCTCTCCCATGAGTCGATCCGTAAGTAGATTGATTAGAAAAATTCTGGTAAATCTAAATCATTGATTCATCTAGTATCTAAATATATGATTCATTTACAAGTTTACTAGATCGAAATTTTCTTATTAAAAATAATTATAGATAGATCCAATGTCACATTCCGTAAAGATTTATGATACGTGTATAGGATGTACTCAATGTGTCCGAGCTTGCCCCACAGATGTATTAGAAATGATACCTTGGGACGGGTGTAAAGCTAAGCAAATTGCTTCTGCTCCAAGAACAGAGGATTGCGTGGGTTGTAAAAGATGTGAATCCGCCTGTCCAACGGATTTCTTGAGTGTTCGGGTTTATTTGTTGCATGAAACAACTCGAAGTATGGGTCTAGCTTATTGATACGTTCCAAAAAACCCGACTTGAATACGATTACATTTTTTTTACCTTTACCGACAAAAGCGCGTGCTCAAAAAAATCGATTTTTTTGAGCACGCGCTTTTATGGTCCAAGTGTATCTTGTTTTTACTACGAATTATTTTCCTTGGTTAACGATAGTTGTAGTTTTGCCAATATTTGCGGGTTCCCTAATTTTATTTTTTCCGCATAGAGGAAATAAAATAATTAGGTGGTATACTATTTCTATATGTATAATAGAACTCCTTCTAACAACCTATGCATTTGGGTATCATTTCCAATTGGACGAACCATTAATCCAACTGACAGAGGATTATAAATGTATCAATTTTTTTGATTTTTCCTGGAGATTGGGAATAGATGGAATTTCTATAGGACCCATTTTGCTGACGGGGTTTATCACTACTTTAGCTACTTTAGCGGCTCGGCCGGTTACTCGAGAGTCCCGATTATTCAATTTTCTGCTGTTAGCGATGTATAGCGGTCAAATAGGACTTTTTTCTTCTCAAGATATTTTACTTTTTTTCATCATGTGGGAATTAGAATTAATTCCAGTTTATCTACTTATATCCATGTGGGGAGGAAAGAAACGTTTGTATTCAGCGACAAAATTTATTTTGTACACTGCAGGAAGTTCCACTTTTTTATTAATGGCAATTCTAGGTATTTGTTTAGCTGGTTCTAATGAAGCTACATTAAATTTTGAAACATCAGCTAATCAATCGTATCCTGTAGAACTCGAAATTCTCTTCTATATTGGATTTTTTATGGCTTTTGCTGTTAAATCGCCGATTATACCCTTACATACTTGGTTACCAGACACTCATGGAGAGGCACATTACAGTACTTGTATGCTTCTAGCTGGAATTTTATTAAAAATGGGAGCGTATGGATTGGTTAGGATAAATATGGAATTATTACCCCATGCCCATTCTCTATTTTCTCCTTGCTTCATGATAGTCGGCACAATTCAAATAATCTATGCAGCTTCAACATCTCCTGGTCAACGTAATTTAAAAAAAAGAATAGCTTATTCTTCCGTATCTCATATGGGTTTCATAATTATAGGACTTGGTTCTATAAGCGATACAGGACTCAACGGGTCCATTTTACAAATAATCTCTCATGGATTTATTGGCGCTGCACTTTTTTTCTTGGCAGGAACGAGTTATGATCGAATACGTCTCGTTTATCTCGATGAAATGGGCGGAATGGCTATCACAATTCCAAAAATATTTACGACTTTCAGTATCTTATCAATGGCCTCTCTTGCATTACCGGGCATGAGCGGTTTTGTTGCAGAATTGATAGTCTTTTTTGGAATACTTACTAGCCAAAAATATCTTTTAATGCCCAAAATCCTAATTACTTTTGTAATGGCAATTGGAATAATATTAACTCCTATTTATTCATTATCTATGTTACGCCAGATGTTCTACGGATACAAGCTTTTTAATGCCCCAAACTCTTATTTTGTTGATTCTGGGCCGCGAGAATTGTTTCTTTCTATCTCTATTCTTTTACCCGTAATATCTATTGGTATTTATCCAGATTTCGTTTTCTCACTATCAGTTGAGAAAGTAGAAGCCCTTCTATCTAATTTTTTTTATCCATAGTTTTTGTGAGTAAACCAAAAAATCAAACAAAAATCTTATAATTTTAAAAATTGTTTGTTGGACAATGAAAAATAAGTACTTTTTCTTCTCTGAAGTTTGAGTAACAGAAATTGGAATTATATTCTACGGGTATGTAATCCAGTGAGAACCCTTTGAATCAAGTAATGGAAATAAAAAAAAAATCAAAGGGTTCTCACTGGATTACACGAAGTTTTCTTATATACACTTATACTGTCCTATGTTTATTTTGTATTTTTCAAGGACTTTCTTCAATTCAATTAGATGTTAATATAAATGAACCATAACTATGCAACCCTATTCCTAATAAATTAACCCCAAAGTAGCATATCCAAATTATAAGAAAGCCCATCGAGGCCACAATTGCAGAATTTACACTTTGAAAATTTTTTTTTGTTCGAATATGTAAATAAATTGCAAATAGGGTCCAAGTAATAAATGCCCAAGTCTCCTTTGGATCCCAATTCCAATATGATCCCCATGTTTCATTAGCCCATACTGCTCCTGAAAGAATACCTATCGTTAAAAATATAAACCCTAGACTAATAATACGATAACTCCAAAGATCAAATTGTTGAATCAATCGAAACCTGTAATAATTCCTAGAAAAAAGAAAAGAAGTTTTTATTAAATGATTCTTTTTTTCTATTATGTATTGAATCTCGCCCAGCGAAAATGGCTCATTTACTAAATTTTTGCTTTTACAAAAATTTCTTATGAAATTTTGAAATGTAATGACTAGAAGAGCTAGTGATAATAATGATCCGCATAAAAGAGCGGCATAGCCCAATACCATCATACTTACGTGCATCATTAACCAATGGGATTGGAGAGCGGGTACTAATATTTCAGATTTGTTCATTTCAGTTAAAAGGCCCGAAGTAGCAAAACCTTGGGTAAAAATAGCACTTGGCGCGGTTATTGCGTTTAAATAGGTTTTAATTTTTTTAAAATACGGAACAACCATATGAATACTGGAGAAACTCCATGAAAGAAAGATTAATGATTCATATAAATTACTTAATGGTAAATGTTGCAAATAAATCCAACGAGTAACTAATAATCCCGTTATACAGGAAAAAGTAGTCAGTATCCCCTTTTCCGACGAATCATATAGTCCTACGATTTCATCTACTAATAAGGTTAGCAAATGAATTGTAATTACAATTGAAACGACTGAAAAGGATATATGTGTAAATATATGCTCTATAGTTGAAAATATCATAAAAATTTGAAAATAAAAAAGTGGGGGGATTTCACTTCAATGTCAATTATAGGATAATTGAATTGAACTCAAGAGTTGAATTCAATATAGGACTTACTCTTTTAGAAGATGCCATGCCGCTACTCGGACTCGAACCGAGATGCTCTAGCACTGCTTCCTAAGAGCAGCGTGTCTACCGATTTCACCATAGCGGCTTGTTCGAAATCATAATAACCCCTTTTTTTATTCAATTGTCGAGAGTGAAGTAGTCAATTCAATGCAATAAATATTTATTATATTTATGGATTGATCCTCCAGTGGAAATGGAAATATAGGCTCTAAAATTGGCGTATTCTTCCTATAACCACTTAAAAGGAAAGGGCGTTTATTTTTTTAATTAGGTTAAATTAAAAGTTAGGGTATATCTAGTGATACTAACTTAAAGAAAGAATTATTTAGAAAGTTATAAAAGACATTTTAATTAATTAGTTTCAACAATCTATTATTGACTACAAATTTTCTATCTGTTTTTCTCTAATTTAATTAGTTTAATAAATATATTTAATATACAGTTAATATACTAAATAGTCTAGTTATTCTATAAAATATAGACAATAAAAGCTAAAACCTTTTTTATTAGTGCATCGACGATATCGATGGGGATTCTTATTTTCCCCATCCTAAAAAGGATAAAACAGACTCAAAAAAAAAAGGTTAAATGTTCTTCTTGTGTTTATTCTTTATTTGAAAGAAAAAGTATAGTATTTTAATTTCATTTTAGTACACACAAGAATTTTCAAATTTTAAAAGCGAAACAAATTCAATTTATCATAGTTATTGATCGGGTCAAACTAAAACATTAGAGAATATAAATTTTTATTTTTAGTTCTATTTAGATATTTTTTTTTTCATTTTATATCTATTTATATTCACTTATATAACTATATAGAAATATTAACTTCTATATAAATAGAATATTTTTGTAATAAAATAAAAATTTTTTTCAATTGTTTCTAACTTATAATATAAAAAAAGACTTATAAAGAAATTAGAAACAATTTACAATTCAAAACAAATTAGACTGACTTCTTTTCGAATTAAAGCAACTCAGATTTTTCCAATCTTTGATTATTGATTTTTTGCATAAAAAAAACTTTTTGAATTCCTTGTAGAAAGAGATTTACCTAATGAAAAAGCTTTCAACGCTGCCCAATATCCTTTCTTTTTCCAAAGATTTTTACGAATACGTTTTTTTGAGATAGAAGTACGTTTTTTCGGAACTGCCATTCAAAAACTAGAATAAGTATTTAATAGTTGGATGTCAAAGACATCTATTATGTTCAAAACCAATTCTTTGTTTATTAGTAATTATACGGCTATCTTTTTATTTTCTAGACTGTACGCCCTTTATAAAAAAATGAATAGAGAAAACTAAAAATTCCATAAATATAGTACCAGGAACAAAACAAAAAACCAAAAAAGACAAAAAAAAAGACTGTGTACCCTTCTTTATATCTCTGTAAAGTTTATTTTTGTCGGCCTACATGCATTTATACAGGTAATAAAATGGGCTAAAATACATAATAAAAAAGATTGAAAGTTTTAGTTTTAATAAACCAACCCCCTACCTTATAAATTTTAAAATGAATTTAAAATTCAATTGGCCGGGCTCACACAAAGAATACATCTTATTTTAATCTAATTTTAAAATGTGCAACAGACAGTACTTAATCTCTTATCTATTAAAAGTGCCAAAATAAAGAATTTTCTAAAAGCTTTTTTATTAATTCCTCCTTTTAATTTTAGGAAAGTAAAGTCTTGTATGTTATGGTTTGAAGATCATAGTCTTTAACTAAAACTAAAAAAAGAAATGTCTTTTTTTTTTTTAATAAAAGACAATTAATTTGGTTCCAAAAATCCATTGTTTAATGATTCTGAATAAGCCAACTAAAATAACTAACTTTTCTGGAAAAAAAAAAATTATAGTTTTTTTATGATTCAGATCAAATACTTGTTTTGGTGTAATTATTTATCCTTGCTCTATAGGTATATAAATTATTGTAATAATAGGTATTAATAATTAAGTTAAGATGAAAATTTCCGTTTTCCATCAAATTTTACTAAAAGTACTATGTTTTTTTTTTCAATAGTAATTTGTTCATATCGTTTCAACTACTTAAATCTCTTGATTTGAAATATTGAAAAAAAAAAAGTGAAAAATATTCAAAACAATTAAGTATAGAAAATTCTATATTTTATTTTGTATATTTTAATTTTTTTTTATTAACCGACCCCTTTCATTTCAAAAAAGCTAAGAGCCGGTAAATCAGAAACAATTTTTTAAGATAAACATAAAAAAGATTTTTATTTTATTTATTTTTATGCAACATATAGCTCAATATTCATGGATTATACCTTTTATTCTCTTTTCAGTTCCTATATTAATAGGAGTAGGACTTCTACTTTTTCCCACCGCAACAAAAGATCTTCGTCGTATGTGGGTTTTTCCTAGTATTTTCTTCTTAAGTATAGTTATGATTTTTTCAACCTATCTGTCTATTCAACAAAAAAATAACCCTTATATCTATCTATCTATATGGTCTTGGACTATCAATAATGACTTTTCTTTAGAATTTGGCTATTTAGTTGACCCACTTTCTTCTATTATGTTAATATTAATCACTACTGTTGGAATTATGGTTCTTATTTATAGTGACAATTATCTGTCTCATGATCAGGGATATTTGAGGTTTTTTGCTTCTATGAGTTTTTTCAATACGTCAATGTTAGGATTAGTTACTAGTTCTAATCTGATACAAATTTATTTTTTTTGGGAATTGGTTGGAATGTGTTCTTATCTATTAATAGGTTTTTGGTTCACCCGGCCTACGGCAGCGAATGCTTGTCAAAAAGCCTTTGTGACTAATCGCGTTGGAGATTTTGGTTTATTATTAGGAATTTTAGGCTTTTATTGGATAACAGGTAGTTTAGAATTTCGGGATTTGTTTGAAATATTCAATAACTTGGTTTATACTAATGAAGTTAATTTTGTATTTGCTACTTTGTGTGCCTTTTTATTATTTGCTGGCGCAATTGCTAAATCGGCTCAATTTCCCCTTCATGTATGGTTACCCGATGCTATGGAAGGGCCTACCCCTATTTCAGCTCTTATACATGCCGCTACTATGGTAGCGGCCGGAATTTTTCTTGTCGCCCGGCTTCTCCCGCTTTTAATAGTTTTACCTTCTATAATGAATCTAATAACTTTGATAGGTATAATAACATTACTTTTAGGGGCCACTTTAGCTCTGGCTCAAAAAGATATTAAGAGGGGTTTAGCTTATTCTACAATGTCCCAATTGGGCTATATGATGTTGGCTCTAGGTATGGGTTCTTATCGAGCTGCTTTGTTTCATTTGATTACTCATGCTTATTCCAAAGCATTGTTGTTTTTAGGCTCCGGATCTATTATTCATTCAATGGAAACTATTGTTGGCTATTCTCCAGATAAAAGCCAGAATCTGGTTTTTATGGGAGGTTTAAGAAAACAGGTACCTATTACAAAAACATCTTTTTTAGTAGGTACACTTTCTCTTTGTGGTATTCCGCCTTTTGGATGTTTTTGGTCCAAAGATGAAATTCTTAATGAGAGTTGGTTGTATTCACCGATTTTTGCAATAATCGCTTGTTCCACCGCGGGGTTAACTGCATTTTATATGTTTCGGATATATTTACTTACTTTTGAGGGACATTTAAATGTTTATTTTCAAACTTACAGTGGCAAAAAAAAAAGCTCGGTATACTCAATATCTTTATGGGGTAGAGAAGGGCAAAAGGGGATTAAAACCAATTTTTCCTTATTACCTTTATTAATAAGGAATAAGGAAAAAAAATTTCCTTTTTTTTTTAAAAAGAAAAATCGAATTAATAGTAATGGAAGAAGTATGATGGTACCTTTCTTTACTATTCCTAATTTCGGTACTAAGAACAGTTTTTTGTATCCCCGGGAGTCGGACAATACTATGCTATTTCCTATGCTTGTATTAGGTTTATTTACTTTGTTCATTGGAGTCATCGGAATTCCTTTCTTCAATCAATTCAATCAAAAGGTAATGCAGTTAGATATATTATCCAAAGTGTTAATTCCGTTTATAAGCCTTTTACATCAAAATAAAAAAAGATTTATGGGTTGGAATTGGTATGAATTTCTAACAAATGCAACTTTTTCGGTCAGTATAGCTTTTTGTGGAATCCTGATAGCATCCTTTTTATATAAGCCTGTTTATTCATCTTTACAAAATTTATATTTCTTTAATTCATTTGTTAAAAGTATTTCTAATAAACTGAAAATTCTTGGTGATAAAATTATATATGTGATATATGCTTGGACATATAATCATGGTTATATTGATTATTTATATATAATCTTCTTAACTCAAAGTATAAGATTTTTTTCTGAAGTAATTCATTTTTGTGATAGACGAATCATTGATGGGATTCCAAATGGGTTCGGTATTACGAGTTTTTTAATAGGAGAAAGCATTAAATATGTAGGGGGCGGTCGAATTTCTTCCTATCTATTAGTGTATGTATCTTACGTATTAATCCTTTTAGTAATTTACTTTGGAAATCTTTTTTTTCTTTAAATATTTCTAACTTCGAATTTTCTTGATTCCGATCCACATCCAGATAATAAGTTTCATAAACGGGTCTATTTTTATATCGTGTCTCTTTAAAGAGGAATTCATCTTTTGTTTTTTCCTTTCCATTCACTCGT